TTGATTTTTCTTGAATTGAAAACAAAAAAATAGGATTATATGTGAGATCCTTTTTGGAATTGTATATTCAATGATTCACTAATCGTAATTAAAATAGATTTTATCTATTCTAGAATAGAATTCGAATAGAATATTTAGAAAAAAGGAAATAAGCGGGTAGCGGGAATCGAACCCGCATCGTTAGCTTGGAAGGCTAGGGGTTATAGTCGACGTTCAATTCATTGCTTTGAACGTCTCTAATTCAAAACCGAACATGAAACTTTGGTTTCATTCGGCTCCTTTATGGAATATGAGTAAATTCATAGATCTAAGATGTGAACAAAATGAACAAAAAGATACCCATAACACCTACGTCAGCTTTTTGTTTGAATACAAACAAACAAAATGAATCGCTTTCTAGATGATCCTTCTAGAAGAAGGTGATTCTAACAATCTTTCTAGTTACTTCGTTCTCTATTTCTATTTGAGAGGATCCTAAGGAAAAGGATTTTGTTTCCACCGAGCTAAAACAATATGTCGATGTCTCTAGTAAACCAAAGTCGTCGTTGAATAGCTATTTTGCTCCAATTTATTTCTTTAGAAATAAAATGGAAGATTTAGTTACGATTCGAAATGGACTTTCTATCTTATGCCATGGATCCTTTACTCATACTTATTCAATTGGAATTTTTGGTCCAATTCAAAAATTATGTTTCGCAATTTCATAATCCAAATCCAACTTTTCAATTTATAAGTGACGCATGGATACAAATCACGAGAATTCGTATTTTTTTCTCGAATTTCTCATTGAGAGGTAAAGGATTAAATCTTTTTAAGAAATAAAGTTTTTGGTCGGAATATGAATAAAACCGAAAGACCCTTTAACTATTAACGGTTAATAGAACGAATCACACTTTTACCACTAAACTATACCCGCTACAATATGATTATTGTATACAAATGGATCTTTTGTCGAACAAGATCGTTGAGCATGATCAAGATAGGATCATCAAAGAATCATCAAAATGAGAACGTTGCACTTTTTTGCGGGGAGATCCAAATTAAAATGGTGGAAGAATCGATAGTTTCTTTTTGAGTTTGGTAAAATATAACAAGAAAAAGAATGTAAATAGTCTTTGTTCTTTTTTTTTGTTGCTTGAATATAAAATATTCAATTGCATATAATAATATAATAACAAAAGTTTTTTTGTTTTCAAATGAGATATCAGATAAATCATTATAATTCGTTGGAACAAAAAAAATAGCCCGGCTAGGTACTGACCGGGCCGGGCCATGAGAATAAGAAGGGCTTTCGAACAAAATCAACACAAAAGGGTCTTGCTTATTTTTTTTTATTTTAGTTCGATTGTTCGGGCGGTCGAGCCCATCTTTTAGATAAAGGAAATTCCCGATTTATGGATCTCTATATATATAATAGAATAGAGAAAGAAGAAAGATTCTTTACATTATGTGTAATGTAGTAATTATCTTTTTCAATTGGGAGAGATGGCTGAGTGGACTAAAGCGTCGGATTGCTAATCCGTTGTACGAGTTATTCGTACCGAGGGTTCGAATCCCTCTCTTTCCGTTGATGAATTTATTTGGTTTTTTTCAAATTTTGAAAATCTTAGCGAAACGTGTAGAATAGAGAAAATCCTAAGAAAATTGGAAAATTAACTAAAACCAAGGAAAACCCCCTGTATTTTATTCTTCACGTCCAGGATTTCGCCCTGGATCATTAGATAGGAATCCAAAGATAAAGAGAGACACAAAAAATATCACTACGGTATAAACGAAGAGTTTCAGAGTAAGCATTACACAATCTCCAAGATGGTTTTTTTGAAAAAAAAAAAGAGAATAGATCTTCTATTTTTCTACCACATATCCTAAAGAAATGGGGTTTTTCTAGAAATGCATTGTCACAAATTCATTTGTTTTTTATTAACCCAAATTTCGGTTTATATCCAAATTAGATATTATATTGTGGGAGACCCTAATAGGGTTAGGGTCTTTCACTGGAAAGGGGTCAAAAATGAGGGTAAGCCTGGGTTTTGTCGACTATACACGAATTTCAGCGTGTGAATCGAGGGTTCATACTCTAAAACTTATCTTATTTTTTCAATTGTTATAATTTTTTTATCGAGGAAATCATACATTTTCTAGGATATTATTATTCAGGATCTCATCGAAAACTTACAGCAGCTTGCCAAACAAAAGCTAAGAGAAAAAAAAACAAAGGTATGACTGGCATAACATCCACGATTGGATTCAAAAAAGCATAGGCTTCGGGCAATTTGCCGAAGAAAAAACTACTCGAATAAAAGGGAGAATTAATACAAATACAGATCAAACTAACGATATTAAGCATAACAGAAATTTTGTTATTGGAGATAATTGCATTTTGGTTGCGTTTTTGCTATAAGGAAAAAGAAAGTAAGTAAGGTAGACAAAAACCCTTCTTTTTCTTTGAATCCACCCAACCAAAAATCCTCCAATTCTCAAAGGAGGATATAAGAAATCATACTTTCATACAATATCTTAATTGAATTCTATGTAATGATCAATAAATTAAGTTGAATTCTATATCTATATGTATCAAAATCCTAGTACCAATCGATTCTATAGATCCATAGATATTTGGACTCGAGTTGACAAACAAGCAATACCAATATTATTGTTTCTTAGTGTCGATTAGAAATTGAAATGGGGCGTGGCCAAGTGGTAAGGCAACGGGTTTTGGTCCCGCTATTCGGAGGTTCGAATCCTTCCGTCCCAGCGCAGTCCATTTTTTATGCTCCATTATTACTATAGAAAGAAATAGGGGGGTGGGTAGGAGTTAATCCATATTAATTTGAATATCTGTGTCTGTTCGAATTTCATTAATAAATGATCAAGTTCCATATTATATAGAAATATGTTATGGAGCTGATGTTTTTTCTTTGAATCTTGATTTAGGTATTTCGTGTTTGACTCGAATGAAAAATTAGAAATCTATTATCTATTTAAGGCTTGAGGCAGGGGTGATTTATCCTATCCCTTTGTATTCACTTTCTCACAAGAGTCAATATTCCTCAACCCCATTTAAACCAAATACATATCAATCGTATAATATAATTATATAAATGTTACGTATCATTCTATTTCAATGACAAGAAAATTTTTGGTTCTTTGTGAAAAAGATTTGTAATCCTTAAATTATTTAAACTAAAATTATAGATATTCGATAATCTAGAATATCTATAACAGTGACAATTGTTCAGTCTATCTGATAGATACGAAGAACCTCCCCTTTCAAATTTATATTTGAAATTCAATCAGTGATGAGTCAATTCAAAAAGAACGACCGATCCTCCTATGAAGATAAAAGGTGATGCTTATTGTCCAATTTTCTTCAAATTCCATTTAATAATGATGTAGAAATAGGAAACCTTTTCAATTCGAAAGATTCCTTGTACGTGGAAGCTTTGAAAAAGTAAGAAATCATTTAATCTATCCTATTGAGTCACTTGAAGATGCAGATTCAAAAGTTAAAAGTTATTCGTTTCTCTATTTCTATTTTTTTCTCGGATCTATATATTTTTTATGTATGTTAAAAATGCCGTCTTGCTAAGACTTTTTCAGAAAAATAGTTCCACATATCATATATTCATATATAGAAGAAAAGTCTAGATTACGATGTCTATGGACAGCTGAACCAGTGACTATTCATGATTCCATGATTGAATCAATTTCATACCGGTTCCAAATTAGAGGAATGTTATGGTAAAACTTCGTTTGAAACGATGTGGTAGAAAGCAACGTGCGACTTGAAGGACACGATCCGTTGTGGATTTTTACATCCACCATTTTTGATTTGTCTAGGTTTTTGATTTGTCTAGGAATAAGGGTGCTCTTGGCTCGACATTGTTTGTTCTGTTACACCCGAACCCTTCGTTTTTTGCTGGGTTGTAAATAGTGCACGCTGGAGCTCGAATAGAAAGTATTAATTCATTTCTCGGGGGCAAGGATCTAGGGTTAATGCCAATCAATTGGAGGAACAACTTCGTAAATATATCGAACATATATAGGAATCGAAAGGATCCAATTCGAGCAAGTTTCCAATTCAAAAGCAAAACTTGTTGAAATTGATTCCAATTTTTCGATTCAAAGTGTATCACGCGGGAATCGACTGTCCATAGGATTTTTTGATCGAAAGAAATCAAAAGGGGGTATGTTGCTGCCATTTTATTTGGAAAGAATTAAGAAACACCGAAGTAATGTCTAAACCCAATGATTAAAAGTAAGGAAAGGATCTAAGAACAAGGAAACACCCTTTTAATTGTCTCAATCGTCTCAATAACTGGATCGGACTAAAGAATCCAAATAGAATTTGAAATGGTTTAAACGAGACAAACAAAAGGGAGTAAAGACGACTCAATAAATGAAATCGACTAAAGATTTTTCCTTTGAACTATTTGAGAGTTATCCAACTTGAGTTATGAGTACGAATGGTTTATTTTTCATTTTCAGGAAGAAAAAAAGACTGAAATCATAGTCTAATTTATTTTATGGGCGCATTTGTCATTTAATTTATTAGAATTGCATATATAGACAAAACTTCGAATCAAATCATTTTTCGCGAGCTGTACGAGGAGAAAACTTCCTATACGGTTCTAGGGGGGGTATTGTTCATCTACATCTATCCCAATGAGCCATCTATCGAATCGTTGCAATTGATGTTCGATCCCGAAGAGAAGGAAAAGATCTTAGAAGGGTGGGCTTTTATGATCCAATGAAGAATCAAACTTTTTTAAATGTTCCTCTTATTCTATATTTCCTTGAAAGGGGTGCTCAACCCACGGGAACTGTTCAGAATCTTTTAAAGAAAGCCGAAGTTTTTAAGGAACTTCCGCCTAATCAAATGAAATTCAATTAAAGAAATACCAGGGGGGGTAGCGACTTGTATATAACTTTGTATAACTTTTTTCTACTTGCCCCCCTTTTTCTTTTTTTCTTCCGTATTCATATTTATTTATCATCGATTCTGTCGAATCTTATGGTATGGTCTAGATGGTCTAGAATGACCAAATTGATTGATCTTATAAATATCAAATTTCCGCATTTCCTTTATTTAATTGTGTGGTTTTCATTGGAACTCGACTAAGCAAGAACAAGGAATCTACTTTGCTTAGTCCACTTAGATTGATCAAATACATTAGCATTAGGGACTAAAAAATCCGATATTTTTTTTTTGAATTCTTCCTTTTTTATTCTTCGATTTATACTTTTTCTATCTATGTAGATTAGATATGTAGTGTCAATCCAAGACAATTTTGAATATTATTGTATTTCATTGTTAAATTGAAATTCAAAGGATTTAAAAAAGGATTTTATTTCATGTAATTTTTCTTTTCCAATGTATTCTTTTCTCAACATTTATATTGACAACAGTGTATTGAACAAATATAATTCATCGTGATAAGCGATCCGGGTCTATTTATTTTTGTCCCATAGTTTTGTTACTTTATCTTATTCAAATGATGTTTTCTTTGATACAAGAGGTTTTTTTGATTGAAAGAAAGCTAGATAACATAAGAGATGCTCTAGCCATTTTCACAATGCTGTATCTTTTTTTTTCTTTTATCTGACAATTTCTTGTATTTTCATCGAATCACTTCATTTTTATGTTTTGAATCCATTATCAAATCTGTTTTTTTGTTAGATTTGTTAACTCATGGGTTTGATTAGTTTGTATAATATCTTTTTTTCTCTTTGTTTAAAATCAATTTAATTGAATTTGATTGTATCTATACACCCTTTGTTGAGGTTTTGTTTAATCTATGTTTGTTTTTTTCGGGTTGCTAACTCAACGGTAGAGTACTCGGCTTTTAAGTGCGGCTAGAATCTTTTACACATTTGGATGAAGTGACGAATTCGTCCGTAACCTTGGTAAACTTTGGAAGACCGCGACTGATCCTGAAAGGGAATAAATGGAAAAAATAGCATGTCGTATCAATGGAGAGTTCCGAGGATATTTCATTCTTATCGGATTGGTATAAAACCTTTTTCAAATTCTTGGAACGGAACAAAAGAAAGTTGGGTCGAATGAATAAATGGATAGGAGCCCTGTGGCTTCAATTAATTATCAGAAAGAAAAAGCAACCGGCTTCTGTTCTTAATTTGAATAATTTCCCGATCTAACTAGACGTTAAAAATAAATTGGTGCCTGATACGGGAAGCACTTATCACTCCACGAGTGGATTCTATTTTTTTTAATGAATCCTAACTATTGACATTCTCCATTATGGACTGAAGATGCGTGTGTAAAAGAAGCAGTATATTGATAAAGAAAGTTTTTTCCGAAATCAAAAGAGCGATTCGGTTTAAAAAATAAAAGATTTCTAACCATCTTGTTATTCTATAACACAAACATAGACGAATTAAATGAAATGGGTGGAAAAAGGAGAGGGTAGAGAATCTGTTGATTAGTTTATCTGTCCCCGAGGTATCGATTTTTACAGAATACCTTGTTTTGACTGTATCGCACTATGTATCATTTGATAACCCCCCCAATCTTCTACCTTTAATTCAAATCGAATTTCAAATGGAGGAAATCCAAAGATATTTACAGCTGGAGAGATCTGAACAACATGACTTCCTGTATCCACTTATCTTTCAGGAGTATATTTATGCATTTGCTCATAATCGTGCTTTGAGTAAATTGATTTTGTCGGAAAATCTGGGTTATGACAATAAATCCAGTTTACTGATTGTGAAACGGTTAATTACTCGACTGTATCAACAGAATCATTTTCTGATTTCTCCTAATGATTCTAACCAAAATCCATTTTGGGGGCGCAACAAGAATTTGTATTCTCAAATCATATCAGAGGGGTTTGCTTTTATTGTCGAAATTCCATTTTCTTTACAATTCCTATCCTGTCTAGAAGGGGAAACGAACAAGATAGGAAAATCTCAGAATTTACGATCAATTCATTCAATATTTCCCTTTTTCGAGGACACTTTTTCACATTTTAATTTTGTGTTAGATATGGTAATACCTCGCCCTGTTCATGTGGAAATCTTGGTTCAAATCCTTCGCTATTGCGTAAAAGATGCTTCCTCCTTGCATTTATTACGAGTCTTTCTCAATGAATATTGTAATTGGAATAGTCTTCTTATTCCAAAGAAAGCCAGTTCCCCTTCTTCAAAAAAAAATAAAAGATTATTCTTATTCTTATATAATTCTCACGTATGTGAATATGAATCCATTTTCGTCTTTCTACGTAACCAATCTTTCCATTTACGATCAACATCTTCTGGAGTTTTTCTTGAACGAATCTATTTCTATATAAAAATAGAACGTCTTGTGAACGTCTTTGTTAAGATTAAGGATTTGGGGGCAAACCCGCGGTTGGTCAAGGAACCTTTCATGCATTATATTAGGTATCAAAAAAGATCCATTCTGGCTTCAAAAGGGACATTCATTTTCATGAAGAAATGGAAATTTTACCTTGTCACTTTTTGGCAATGGCATTTTTC